GGTTTACATATACTCATCTATTTTGTTATAATAATATTAAATGTAATAATGGAAATTGAGAAGGTTTTTTGATGGAAAAAATCAAGACTAATGACTTCTGTCTCAGTTTGTATTTTTAATTTTTATGTCATTAGTAAAACACAAATTAAATTGGTGATTCAAATCCCAGGATCGTTCCTGAATTCAAAGTAAGGAGAAATAGTTAATGGTTCCAATTTGTCGACTGAAAATTCACAATGCTAATTGTCTCGTTTTTCTATCTCATATTGAAAAATCAAATGTGGATTTTCAGATATGAGATAATCCCTCGAGGGCGTGGATCAAATAAAAAAATGCAATTAAGGGGTGTTTGCTTTAGGAAAAGTATTAAGGAAAACGGAAGTCAAAAGTACAAAAAAAATTCAGTAATCCAGAAAAATTTTCTCATCTATTTTGTATCATTTTGGCGGCATGGCCGAGCGGTAAGGCGGGGGACTGCAAATCCTTTTTCCCCAGTTCAAATCCGGGTGTCGCCTGATCAACAAACAAAAAACTTCGAAATTTCTTCTGTTCTGCTGATAGAACTCGCAGAATGATTACCCGAGAGAAGAATAGGAAACAGACTGTTGATACTTTGTTTGATGTTTGATTCGAATAGTCAAATCAACCGGGAGAGGGGCTATCAAGACTTCACGACCCCCTTCTATCACTAAGGGAGTGTCTAAAGAATCGATCTTGAATCCTATTATAGGGCCGGCTAGTAAATAGTAAATCGGATTCAATTAATCATTTTTAATTGGAAAGGGTCGGAAGGTACTTTATATATGACGGACTCGCGAGAATCTCGGAGTGCTTAGGTATCCAATCCATCCATATTGGATTGATAATTGACGTTTATCGAAAAGAGGGCAAAAAAAGAATTTTTTTGTTATTTGATTCGTATTTCGGCATGTCCCCACTTCCTTGGGATGTGACTCCGTATCTTATATCTTAAATCAGAATCCATCGGGGGTTTATTTCGCAATAGTGTTCGACCAGAATCCCTTTTTGTTTTGACTCTGTGCCATTTATTCCATTATTATTAGTGAGAAATAATGGAAAAATTCCTTCGTATTTATAGAGATAGGGGACATAATTCACATGGATATAGTAAGTCTCGCTTGGGCTGCTTTAATGGTAGTCTTTACATTTTCCCTTTCACTCGTAGTGTGGGGAAGAAGTGGGCTCTAAAAGTACTACTAATTGAGTTGAGAAATAAAACCGTAGCTTTTGTTTTATAGATCATTTTCAAACTCGTTTTGAACTATTCAAAAAAAATGTCTGAATTTAGGCCATTGAACTCCAACTGAAGAATCTATGAGATTAAGCATACTCTTTGAATACTCTTTGAATCAAAGAGATATTTCAACGATTCCCGCGTTTATATTTCGAAAAGAAACGGATATATAAAGACAATTAAAGACAATTGTAGATTGATCTACAGAAGCTTAATTTATTCTAAATTAAAAACTTTATAGACTAAGAAATAGATATACACTGAGAGGTAGATAGTATGGTAGAAAGAAAGATTTATCTATTTCTTTCTTACCATACTATCCAATACATACAATATTGACGATTAAAGTCCGCTCATTTCATTTAAGTTAAGGCGCGAAATGGAAACCCCTTTTATTTTTATCAAAAATTTTTTGATAAAAAAAATGAGAAGCAAAGTTTCATTCCATTGAATTTTCAAATTCAATAGCATTAATCATTTTTGACTGACGGTTTTTACGTAAATGATAAGTAGAAAGGCGGTAGGAACTAGAATGAATAGTGCAGTAGCAATAAATGCAAGAATATTTACTTCCATAATCTCATCGGTTTTTTTACTTCACAATAACTCGGGATTTAATCCCTTAGAGATGATAAACCTTTCGTCTGTAAATTCCATGAATGAATTACTTCTCAATGATCTTGAATCAGATCAATAATATCATGAATAACAATATCTAATCTACCAAATAAATTTGCTGTCCAGACTTGAATAGTATAATATTATAACATAGGAAGTTATTTTCTCCATACTGAATCCAAATGGAATTTGGATTCCTGGCCCAATCCATCCAAAATTCCTTTATTATCCGTTTCTTTTTTTCTATAACCTACCTTACGCCTTCCTTGTACAAGGAATCAAGGATGAAGTATCGTCCGATTGTCCTTTTGTCTTTTCACTTCGATTAGTCACCTAGTTACAAACCTAAAAAAAGCGAAAAAAAAGACTTAAGTTCTAAACTCCCCCTTTTCTTTGGGAATGAAATTAGGCCCCCGACACCCTTTCATAGTTCATAGAAAGCATAGTTCATAGAAAGAAAAAAAGTGAATTAATGGATTTTTGGGATATTGGATCCATCGGGACTGGCGGGGCTCGAACCCGTAACTTCCGCCTTGACAGGGCGGTGCTCTAACCAATTGAACTACAATCCCAGCAAAATAAAAATAAGGGATCTAGCATAAAATGGAATTCTCTCTTTATCTTCGTTTTATCTTCCTGTGGGGTATTTCTGAAACACAAATGGGTTATACCATTGCTTGGTAGATTGGCGAATTTTTGGGCCGAGCTGGATTTGAACCAGCGTAGACATATTGCCAACGAATTTACAGTCCGTCCCCATTAACCGCTCGGGCATCGACCCAGGAAGAATCCAATTTCGGCTTATTGGTAATCCATGATCAACTTCCTTTCATAGTACCCTACCCCCAGGGGAATTCGAATCCCCGCTGCCTCCTTGAAAGAGAGATGTCCTAAACCACTAGACGATGGGGGCCCACTTTCCTAACCGCCCTCATACTATCATCATAGTATGCTCATTTTTTCGAAATTGTCAATATAATGGAATGATTATATCTGAGGAATCTTTCCGTTTTTCAGAATTATATAGAATTTTCAGATTCGTCATTCCTAATTCATGAATAGTATGCAAGTCTTGACAAAAAGCTCAACTTAGACTATTCTTTTAAAGAATCCCCAAAATGGATTTTGGGGAACCGGTTTTGGAAAATCTAAACCAACAAAAAAATTCAAAAAGTGGAGGAAAAAATATGATTAAGCAACTGATCCGTATCGGAATTTAAATTCTAAAATTTTTTAAATTCGAAAATAGGGTATAAGTTGTGATCAAACAACTTCTTCAAATTGGAATGACTTTTATTTCCATTTATAATTTATATAATTTATTAAGTTTATATTATAAGAAAGAAGCTGTAGAATCATTTGGAGTTTTTGATTCTCTATTCTTTTTTTTCTATTCTATATAGAAATCTCTATAGAAATAGAAAAGAAATAGAATTCTAGATATAGAATAATTTAGAATAATTCATGTAGATCAAATAGCTACAATTCATGTAGATCAAATAGCTACAACTACAACATAGTAATTCGTTCGAGAATTAGACAAAATAAGCCCTTTTAACTCAGCGGTAGAGTAACGCCATGGTAAGGCGTAAGTCATCGGTTCAAATCCGATAAGGGGCTTTGGTTTTTTTCATAATTTCTTTTGAGAAAGAGTCATAGTATAGAGTTAAAAAAAAAGGAACTAACTGGAGAATATGTTATCATATCATATATATACTGAGCTATCATATATATACTGAGCTATAGTAGTAGTTCTGGTTAGAAAACGGAACGTTTGTTCAGTAAATTTGGATTATTCTGAAGAATCCTAAGCCACCCCTTGAATCATTCAAAATCTCTACCAATTAAATCCATAGGAAAGATTTGAAATCAACAAAAGAAAAAATAAGTGGACCTGGCCCCTTTAATTATGACTATATCCGCTATTCTGATATTCAAATTCGATAGAGATGAAATTTGAATTGGACGAGCTCACTCCTCTTCTTTTTGAATTTCATTTCTTTGGGCTCCGAAAGAATTTGTCGATATTTCAGATTCAACCTTCTTGTTTTGTTGCTAGCTTTTCTATGGGAATAAGGATCGATCTCCTTCCTATAGAAATACAGAGAACCCTTTATTCAATTCAAAGTAACAAGATAAGAGCCATTTCCACATCTTTTTTTGCTTCCAGATCAATATGAATTTATTTATACTATATCGAAAATCTAACTAGATTTAAATGTATAGTTATCAGATCATAGATTCATGTACCAAATATTTCTATATTGATGCATCCGGGATTTTTGTTACCAGAGTTTAATGGAGAATAGATGCAAGAAAGAGACTTTGATTTACAGTCTTGTATTTGTCTATTGAATTGACCAAAAAAATAGCAAACCATCTCTCTATCTAAGAGTCTAAGAGATAAGACTCAATAGAAATAGAAAATGTCTTTTTTGTTTTGACCGTAGAGAGATCGACACTCGGGTTTTTTAGTTATCTGCAAGAAAAGGATAAATAACAAATAAGACACTCAAAGAAAAAAATGAAAAAATGAATATATATGGAATTGGAATAATTTAGTATACCTAGAAATTCGAATAATCTAGAAATAGATTTCTTTTTCTCAATCTCACTAACAAGACCTAAAAATAACATTAAAATAACATTATTGAATCGAACAAGAGGGGGGTAGGTCTGGTGGTCGGTTAGTAGTGAGGGGGGGGTCGCTTGTTCCTTCAAAAGTGATTTGAAACGATTCATCGAATGGATTGATCGATCATAAGAAGACAATTCACATGCTTCGAAACAAAGAATAATCAAAGGGAGTTCATGGATTTCCCTTCCCCTAGGTGAGTTTATGGATCAATGGACCAATAACAAAATTTTTATCTCCGAAACCCCTTGGAAGGGGCAGTGCAAGAGAAATCATAGAGAAATGATCGAATCTTCCGACGCCCCGAAAATCCTACGAGGTGCTCGGAAATGGTCGAAGTAGTTGAATAGGAGGATCGCTATGACTATAGCCATTGGTAAATTTCCCAAAGAAGAAAAGGGTGTATTTGATAGTATGGATGACTGGTTACGAAGGGACCGTTTCGTTTTTGTAGGCTGGTCCGGTCTATTGCTCTTCCCTTGTGCCTATTTC